CATAAATCTATTTAATCTAGATAAGAAAAAAAAGACAAGATAATTTCTAATATAATCTCTTAAAACAAAAGGGAAAAAGAGAAAATAATTTCTAACTACTGTTACAGCCGCTACTGCTGTTTTCTTGATCTATCGAATCGGTCAATGAAGCTTTTCGGATGAGACATTCATAAACTGCTCTACCGTAATTCTTAGCGGATAACCCCAATTTAGGTTTAATAGTACATAGTACATTATATAAATATATAATAACAAATTACTAAAAAGATTAATACAAAAAAGAAAATATACGAAGAAATTCGTCCACCTCCCACATATTTGATAGCCTCCCCCATAAAAAAACTTGAAATACCAACTCCATTTGGAATTCCATCAATTACTTGTCTATCAAAAAAAGAATTTAATTTAGCTAACTTTCTTACACTCGCAATTAAAGATACTTCAAAAAAAGCATCTATATAACCACGATTATATGACCAATCATATATGACATTGATTATTTTATCAGCAATAATTTTTTTAGGAACACTCTTTTCAAATAAATTAAATAAGTTCAAATTTTGTAAAGAAGAAAAAACAGGTTTATAGAAAAAAGACGCTATAAATATTCCGAAAAAAGCTATACTCACCGAAAAAGTTGCATTTGTAAAAAATTCATACCAATCCACAGAATTCTTTGAATTTTGATGTAAAAGGTCTATAGACGGAATTAACAATTTGGATAATATATCCAAATCGATTCCTTCTTGGCTGAAAGAAATTCCAATGGCCCCAACGAAGAAAGTAAATAGTACTAATACAAGCATAGAAAATAGCATAGTATTGTCTGATTCATGAGGATAAAAACAAGGAATGTTTTTAGTACCAAAATAGGTACTATCAATAAAAAGACGTGTTATGCTTTTGACATTTCGATTAATTCGATGTGAATATGTCGTCTTCCGAAAAAAAGAAGTCCTTTCATTATTATTCATTGTTAATAAAGCTAATAAATGAATTTTCTTTTTTAATTTTTTTTTTCCTTCTTTGCCCCATAAAGATATTGAATAGAATGAACTATTTTTCTTTCCATTGAAATTTTGAAAATGAACGTTTAAATATCCTTCAAAAACAAGTAAATAGATTCGAAACATATAAAATGCAGTTAATCCTGCTGTGGAACAAGCTATTATCGCGAAAATTGGTGAATACAACCAACTATCATTAAGAATCTCATCCTTGGACCAAAAACAGGCAAAAGGTGGAATACCACAAAGAGAAAGTGTACCCATTAAAAAAGCAGTTTTTGTAATTGGCGCATGTTTTGTTAAACCGCCCATAAGAACCATATTTTGACTTTTCTCTGGAGAGTATCCAACAATTGCTTCCATTGAATGAATAATGGATCCAGATCCTAAAAACAACAATGCTTTTGAATAAGCATGAGTAATCAAATGAAATAAAGCAGCTCGATAAGAGCCCATACCTAAAGCTAACATCATATAACCCAATTGAGACATTGTAGAATAGGCCAAATTTTTCTTAATATCTTTTTGAGCAATAGCTAAAGTAGCTCCTAATACTACTGTTATTATACCTATCAAAGCTATTCCATTCATTATCGAGGGTATAACTATGAAAAGAGGAAGAAGTCGAGCTACAAGAAAAATTCCTGCTGCTACCATAGTAGCAGCATGTATAAGAGCGGAAATAGGAGTAGGCCCTTCCATAGCATCCGGTAACCATACATGAAGAGGGAATTGGGCAGATTTCGCAACTGAGCCGCAAAATAACAAGAGGGCGCACAAAGTAACAAAAAAAATATTAACCTCATTCTTATAAATCAAGTTATTGAATATTTGAAATAAATCCCGAAATTCCAAACTACCCGTTATCCAATAAAGACCTAAAATTCCTAATAATAAACCAAAATCCCCTACACGATTAGTTACAAACGCTTTTTGACAAGCATTTGCCGCAATCGGACGTGTGAACCAAAAACCTATTAATAGATAAGAACACATTCCAACCAATTCCCAAAAAATATAAACTTGTATCAAATTTGAACTAGTAACTAATCCCAACATTGAAGTATTAAAAAAACTCATATAAGTAAAAAATCTCAAATATCCTTGATCATGAGACATATAATTATCACTATAAATAAGAACCAGAATACCAACAGTAGTGATTAATATTGACATAATAGAAGTAAGTGAATCGATCAAATAGCCAAACTCTAAAGAAAGATCATTATTTATAGTCCAAGACCATACATATTGATAGATAGAACTGTTCTTGATTTGATGAATAGACAGATCGATTGAAAAAATCATAACTATCGTTAACAATAAAATACTAGGAAAAGCCCACATACGGCGAAGATTTTTTGTTGCCGTGGGAAAAAGTAGAAGTCCTACCCCTATTAACATAGGAACTGGAAGCGGGGTGAAAGGTATGATCCATGAAGATTGATGTGTATATTCCATACAAAAAATAAATAAAGAATAAAAAAGATTTTGATTCTTAATAAATTTTGTTTCTTATTCGTTTGTTTTATCTCTTTTGTAAAGGGTTCGGTTAATAAAAAAGTGGATATATAAATAGAATTTGATATTCTTAATTATTCTGAATCTTTGCACAATACTTTTCATATTGCAAAGTATTGCAAAGTACAAAGTACAAATGGGCCAATAACCAAATTCATAGTGAAAAAAATTATTATTATTTTTAGTAAAATTATTATTATTTTTAGTAATATTTTTTTTTAGTAATATTAATTACTATTTAGAATTACTATGTTAGTAAAAATTTCTTTATTTATTAGGAAATAATAAATTACTATTAATATAATAAATAAAAACGAAATTTGTAAAATAAATATTTTTATCTATAGAGTGAGGATAAATAATTACACCAAAACTAAGAACATTTGTTTATTTTGATATGAATCAGAAAAAACAATTCATATGACATAAACCAATAAAATAATCCTTTTTTTTTATTATTCAGAAACATTAGTTCAAAAATGAACGAATTGATTATTTTACATTACAATAAAAAGAGATCTATATCTATGTTTGGAAAAATTTGGAAAAGGTTTCTAATATTCAATGTTTTACTTTAGATAGAAAACAAAAATAAAGAGGGAATTCAGATAGATAAGACATATGTCTAATTAAAGAAGAATTCGTTTTCATTTACAGAAGAAATGTCTTTCACATCGAACTATAGCAATAAAAAAACTATCCTAGTTGGATGGCAGTTCCAAAAAAGCGTACTTCTATATCAAAAAAACTCATTCGGAAGAATTTTTGGAAAAAAAAGGGATATTGGACAGCATTGAAAGCCTTTTCATTAGCTCAATCTATTTTTACAGGGAACTCAAAAAGTTTTTTTTGTAACAAAAAATAATAATCTGAATTAGCTCGATTCAAAGAGTATTCTTTAATACTAATTTAATACTAATATAGAATATTGAATATATATTTAGAATATATTACATATAATATATTCTAAATATATATAACTAAATATATATATAATCTAAAATTTTTTGAATGTAGTGGTAAATTTTAGATATATAAATAAATAAACTATTTTTCTTTCATTGAAAAAATGGAAATGCATTTCTTTAGAGTCAGAAAATGAAATAACTAAAAAACGAGTCATAAACAACTACAAAAAAATGTTCTTTTCCATTTCTGGATTGAAGTCAGAACTATCTAGTTCCAGTATCAACGGTGCTGTTTTTGAATTTGAAAAAGTGTAAACTACGAAAAACCTATTCCCCGTTGTTAAATTTGAAAAACTCACACTCGAAATGAAAAAAGAACAAGAATACAAATTCGTATTGAAATCGAAACGTTCTATTTTTTTATTTTAAGATTTTTTTATATTTATTTATATTAATAATAAATTATAATAATCAATTACTATACTTATAGTTAATATAAATTTATTCTATATTAATTTATATATTTTATATTAGAAAAAATCCAAATTTCAAATTTATTTTTTATTTATTAAAATGAAATTTATTTATTATAATAAATCTTTATATAGAATTAGAATAGAATTCTTTAAATTGTTTAATGTCTAGTAAACAAATGTACTAAAGAAATATTGCACTTTAATTAATTCTTTCAATCTCGACGATTGACTAATGAATCGGTTATTATGATTTCGAGTAAGCCGCTATGGTGAAATTGGTAGACACGCTGCTCTTAGGAAGCAGTGCTAGAGCATCTCGGTTCGAGTCCGAGTAGCGGCATGGCATCCTATCCTATATTCTTAAATAATAAGTCCTATAATGAATTCAATTCCCAATTTCTATTCCTAGTATTCATACCTTATTTTGTTTTTTTCATTATAGATATTTATTTTCATTTCATTATATATATGATATTTTCAACTTTAGAGCATATATTAACTCATATATCGTTTTCGGTCATATCAATTGTGATTTCAATTCATTTGATAACCTTATTAGTCAATGAAATCGTAGGATTATATGATTTGTCCAAAAAAGCCATGATAATAACCTTTTTCTGTGTAACGGGATTGTTAATTACTCGTTGGTTTTTTTCGGGCCATTTACCATTTAGTGATTTATATGAATCATTAATCTTTCTTTCATGGGGTTTTTCCATTTTTCATATGGTTCCGTGTTTTAAAAAGGAGAAAAACCTTTTAAGTACAATAATCGCACCAAGTGTTATTTTTACCCAAGGCTTTGCTACTTCGGGTCTTTTAACCAAAATGCATCAATCCGTAATATTAGTACCCGCTCTACAATCCCACTGGCTAATGATGCACGTAAGTATGATGATATTGGGCTATGCAGCTCTTTTATGTGGATCATTATTATCAGTAGCTATTTTAGTCATTACGTTTCAAGAAGTCATCCAAATTCTTGGTAAAAGCAAGAATTTGGATTCTTTAAATAAATCATTTGATTTTGCTGAAATCAAATACATGAATTTGAATGAAAGAAACAATGTTTTACGAAAAACTTCTTTTTCTTCTTCTAGAAATTATTACAGGTCTCAATTTATTCAACAATTGGATCGTTGGGGTTATCGTATTATTAGTCTAGGTTTTCTCTTTTTAACGATAGGTATTCTTTCAGGAGCAGTATGGGCTAACGAGGCATGGGGATCATATTGGAATTGGGATCCAAAGGAAACTTGGGCCTTTATTACTTGGACCATATTCGCGATTTATTTACATACTAGAAAAAATAAAAAATTGGAAGGTGTAAATTCTTCCATAGTGGCCTCTATAGGATTTCTTATAATTTGGATATGTTATTTGGGGATCAATCTATTAGGAATAGGACTACATAGTTATGGTTCATTTACATCTAATTGAATTAAAATGAGTAAAGAACCTGAAAAATAAAAATATAGAAAGCATATATAAACTTCCCATAAATCGTCGAGAACCCTTTAAATCAAGTAATGTAATGATTCAAGGGGTTCTCACAAACAACAAACATATTCGATTACAATTCAAATTCTTTTTTTTAAGTGAATCTAACGGAAAAATCTTTTTTTCATTGTACAAAGGGTTTCTTTCTCTTTTTGATTTATTGGTTTTATTCATTTACGAAAACTATCTATCAAAAATTAGATAAAATAGCTTCAACCTTGTCAACCGAGAATGAGAAAATGAAATCCGGATAAATACCAATACCTATTACGGGTATAAGGATAGAAATCGAAATAAATAATTCTCTCGGCCCAGAATCAAAAAAATAAGAGTTTGGTGTATTAAAAAACTTGTATCCATAGAACATCTGCCGTAAGAGAGATAATAAATAAATAGGAGTTAATATCATTCCAATTGCTGTTACAAAAGTGATTAGTATTTTAATCATTAAAAGATATTTTTGACTAGTAATTATTCCAAAAAAAACTATCAATTCTGCAACAAAACCGCTCATGCCTGGCAATGCAAGAGAAGCCATCGATAAGATAGTAAAAATCGTGAATATTTTTGGCATTGGGATAGCCATTCCGCCCATTTCGTCAAGATAAAGAAGACGTAGTCTATCATAACTAGTTCCTGCCAAGAAAAAAAGCGCAGCGCCAATAAATCCATGAGATATTATTTGTAAAATGGCCCCGTTGAGCCCAGTATCGCTTATAGAACCAATTCCTATAATTAGGAAACCCATATGAGATACCGAGGAATAAGCTATTCTTTTTTTTAAATTACGTTGACCAAGAGATGTTGAAGCGGCATAGATTATTTGAATAGAACCTAATATCATTAACCAGGGGCAAAATATAGAATGAGCGTGGGAAAAAATTTCCATATTAATTCGAACCAACCCATACGCTCCCATTTTTAATAAGATTCCGGCTAAAAGCATACAAGTGCTGTAATGTGCCTCTCCGTGGGTATCTGGTAACCATGTATGTAAGGGTATAATCGGCGATTTGACAGCAAAAGCAATAAGAAATCCCATATAGAATATTATTTCCAGCGCCACGGGATACGATTGATTAGTTAATGTTTCAAAATTTAATGTTGGTTCATTAGAACCATATAAACCGATACCCAGAATTCCCATTAATAAAAAAACAGAACTTCCCGCAGTGTACAAAATAAACTTTGTAGCTGAATACAAACGTTTCTTTCCCCCCCACATGGATAAAAGTAGATAAACGGGAATTAATTCCAATTCCCACATGATGAAAAAAAGTAAAATGTCTCGAGAAGAAAATGGTCCTATTTGACCGCTATACATTGCTAACATCAGGAAATGGAATAATTGGTATTCTCGAGTAACCGGCTGAGCCGCTAAAGTGGCTAAAGTGGTGATAAATCCCGTCAGTAAAATAGGTCCTATAGAGAGTCCATCTATTCCGAATCTCCAGTAAAAATCAAAAAAATTGATCCATTTATAATTCTCCGTCAGTTGGATTAGTGGATCATCCAATTGGAAATGATAACAAAATGCATAGGTTGTTAGAAGGAGATCTATTAAGCATATACAAATGCTATACCACCTAATTACCTTATTTCCCCTATGAGGAAATAAGAAAATTAAGGAACCCCCGGCTATTGGCAAAACTACAACTATTGTTAACCAAGGAAAAGAATTCGTGATAAAAATAAGATACACTTGGGCCAGAAAAACCCGTGCTCAAAATAAAATCTTTTCTATTTTATTTTGAGCACGGGTTTTTGCCAGTAAAAAACGTATTCGTGTGGTGTTTTTTGAAACGTATCAATAAGCTAGACCCATACTTCGAGTTGTTTCATGCCATAAATAAACTCGAACACTTAAGAAATCCGTCGGACAGGCGGACTCACACCTCTTACAACCAACACAGTCCTCCGTTCTTGGGGCAGAAGCTATTTGCTTAGCTTTACATCCGTCCCAAGGTATCATTTCTAATACATCTGTGGGACAGGCTCGAACACATTGAGTACATCCTATACATGTATCATAAATCTTTACTGAATGTGACATTGTATCTATAGTAATTTTTGAACATCAAAAATGAAAATTATCGATCTAGTAAACTCGTAAATGAATCATATATTTATACACCAGATGAATCAATGATTTGTCAGAATTTTGCTAATCAAAATAGACGTCTAGATAAATTTATAAGAAGGAAGAGAAGAGGACCAGGATACTTTGATTTATTATGATTTCGCAAACGCAAACATAATCATAAGTTGTGTAGCATACATGCTAAGTAGAATTGAGAAATATTACACTATTCTCAATTCTACTTTTTATGATTAATTATGATTAATACTATTTATTCAACAAATTCGATTGATTGATACGGGTTGATTTTCTGTTACGAGAAATTGAGGAAACAATAGCCAGTCCGATAGCTGCTTCAGCGGCTGCAATAGCTATAACAAAAATTGAAAAAATATTTCCTTTTAATTGACGATTATCAAAAAAATCAGAAAAAGTTACGAGATTTATATTAACTGCATTCAGTATAAGTTCAAGACACATAAGGGCTCTAACCATATTTCGGCTCGTGATCAATCCATAGATACCAATAGAAAATAAATAGGCACTCAAAACAAGTACATGTTCGAGCATCATTGACCAACTCCTTATCAATTTTGATTCATTTCAATATGAACAACAATTCAACAGATTCGAGTGACTAAATAATATAACAAGTCTGGAACAAGAATATATCGGCAATAAAAAAAGGAGTTTCTACATAAAAACTCTTTCACTTCACATAGAATTCGACAGAAATAAATGTGAGAAAATGGAAGAAAATGGAATCTAGATTTATATTGCTAGTTCTCTAAAGATTTCTTACTGGCGAGCTACGACAATTGCACCTATCAAAGCAACTAAAAGAATTATTGAAATGAGTTCAAATGGAAGAAAAAAATCTGTTGATAAATGAATTCCAATTTGTTGACTAGTACTTATCAAATCTTGCTCAATAATATGATTTGGTCTTGTAGTCCAAATAATTCCGTACCATGATGTATCTGGAATAGTAGTTATTAGTGAAACAAAAATACTTGTACAAACTATCAAAGTAATTCCATCCCCAACGGTCCAAAGACGAAAATCTTGATAATATTCTGAACTATTCACGAACATCACAGCAAATATGATTAAAACGTTTATAGCTCCCACGTAAATAAGTAGCTGTGATGCAGCTACAAAATGGGAGTTTGATAAAATATACAATAAAGATATACAAACAAGAACCAGTCCCAACGAAAAAGCAGAAAAAATTGGGTTGGTAAGTAATACTACTCCTAGACTTCCTAATACAAGACCCGATCCCAGAAAGACTAAAAGAAAATCATGTAGCGTTTCAGGTAAATCCATTATATGTAAAAAAAAAGACAAAGAAATCGAAATTTCATGACCTTATTGATATGACCAGGAAAAAAATTTTATATACTTAAATTTCTCTTCGCATTGAAAAAAAATCCTAAGGAGTTTGAATTGATATAGGTACAGTTATATGATCAAAGTCATTCCAGTCTTTATACGAAAGAGTAGTTTGAAACTATACTAAAACAAAAGTATATATAACTATTTAATATTTATATAATATATTTATCTAATTAAGAATATATTTCTATAATTTCTATAATATAGAAGATTTCTAATCTGATATCTAATAGAATATTTCTATTTATTCATTTTTTTATAATATTTTAAAATTTTTTTTTTAATAATATTATCCAAATTTAATTTATATTATTCTATTATATATATATTATTTATATAGAATATGATTTGATTTATATGATTTTTGTATTTTTTATAAGAATTGTATTTAATTATAAATAATTTTATTTTTTTATTTGAATTGTTCGAATTGTATAATCATCAATTACTGACATTGGTAAACGGCCCAAAGCAATTTGATTATAATTCAATTCGTGACGATCATAAGTCGAAAGTTCATATTCTTCAGTCATTGATAAACAATTTGTTGGACAATACTCAATACAGTTACCACAAAAAATACAGATTCCGAAATCAATACTGTAATTAAGCAATCGTTTCTTTCGAATATCAGTTTCCAGTTTCCAATCAACAACGGGTAAATCTATAGGACATACACGAACACATACTTCACAAGCAATGCATTTATCAAATTCAAAATGGATTCGACCGCGGAAACGTTCCGATGTGATTAATTTTTCATAAGGATATTGAATAGTTACAGGTAAACGATTTGCGTGAGATAAGATAATCATGAAACTTTGACCAATGTACCTTGCAGCTCGGACTGTTTGTTGACCATAATTCATGAACCCAGTTACCATAAGGAACATATCGTAAATATCTATGAATATTTTTGTTTTATTTCTTTCTCTTATTTGAGACAAGTTATGAATATAGAAGATCAATCTTTACAGTGAAAACAGTTGAGACGAAGTTGTTAATAATAGATTACCGAGAGAAATAGGTAAAAGAAATTTCCATCCAAGATTTAATAATTGATCCATTCTTAGCCTAGGCAAAGCCCATCTTGTTATGATAGAAATGAATAAGAACAAATAAGTTTTAGCTAATGTAATAAAGAGACCAATGGTAGTTCCAAAAACTCCATATGTTTTATTTATTTCAAAAAACTCAGAAACGAATATGTACGGAATAGAGATATTCGAACCGCCCAAGTAAAGAACTGTTACAAATAATGAAGAAATTAATAGGTTTAAATAGGAAGCAACGTAAAATAAACCAAATTTTATACCCGAATATTCTGTTTGATAACCCGCTACTAATTCTTCTTCCGCTTCTGGTAAATCAAAAGGTAATCTTTCACATTCCGCTAGCGAAGAAATTAGAAAAACGATGAAACCCATAGGTTGACGCCACAAATTCCATCCCCAAAAACCATATTTCGATTGCGCGTCAACTATATCAACTGTACTTAAACTGTTAGATAATCCTAGTCGGTGATAACATTACTGTTCCCATCTCTATTACAGAACCGTACATGAGATTTTCACCTCATACGGCTCCTGGAAAGCCTTAAATAAATCTAAGGACCGGGCCGATTATTTATCTCTTGATATATCCCTAAGATAGATAAGATTCAAATCTATCGGACGGTTCTGAATTAGACCAATTCAATTCTGTCTGTTCTGTTCTAATAAATAATTAATTAAATAGGTAAGAAAGAGAAATCTATTTTAATAAAAGATACAAAAGGTACTTCTGAATTGATCTCATCCCTTAAAAAATAAAAATTTGAATTTGTTGAGTAATAACTGAATTCTTCAATAAAATACTCTTTTAGAATTTTCAATAACCCTCATCGTTTCAATTACGAAAAAGAATTACACATTAGTTTCTTAATTATGACATGAATTCTATCTCCATGAATATGGATATCAGAAATCAAAAACGAAAAAGCGATCTCCTTTTCGTTTTTGATTTCTTGTGTTTTTTTCGTTCCTATTCTTCTTTTTTGTACTATGAAAAAGGGACTTAAAAAATATTAAAGGATTTTTTCGTTCCTGATAGTCATTTTTTTAATCAGTGGATGGAAGCATACTCTGGATCGGAGTTGTGGGGAGTACTGCTTGATTTTTTCTACCAACTTAAAGCCCCAATTAGTATTCTTTTTTTATTATGCGTAAATTATCTTTTTGATAATTTACAAAATATGCGTTACTAATCCTTTGTGTATCTTGGTGTTTCTAACCATCCACTCATTTTTATTAACCCCCTTATTTATGTTAATACATCTATGATAATTCATACAAATGGTAACTAAAACTCAATAAGGTTGGTCTTTTGAACCCGCTTCAAAACAGGATGACTAATTATCCAATCTTGGGTTAAACGGCCTCTTCTGTTTATAATTCACTTAATTCTTATACATAGAAAATGAGACTCAATATTTTTACTGCCTTTATCAAATCATCATACTATCTATTAACTATAAGTAATATAGTATTCTTAAATTATATTCAATAAAAGGTGTTTTATTTCACTCATATAACTATCTGATTTAGTTCTTCAATCCGAATTGTGAAAAAGAAAATAAAGATAATGAAGGTATCTATTCAATTTATTCGACTCCTTTCCTATAAAGTACTATAAAGAAAGGAGCATAGCAATAGCATCGAATAGCTTTTTCTGTTTCAACGAATCGCACGTAGAGATATTGATAAGACACATAGAGTTAATGGTATTTCATAACTAATCGATTGAGCAGCAGCTCGTAGACCACCCAAAAAGGAATATTTATTATTTGATCCATATCCTGACATAAGAAGTCCAATGGGAGCAATACTCGAAATAGCAATCCATAAAAAAACACCGATATTGAAATCAGATAAAACAAAGTTATAGCCAAAAGGAATTACTGAATAGCTTATTAGAATTGATATGACTGATATGGATGGTCCGATACTAAATAAACGAATATCTCCCCTAGATGGAATAAGATTCTCTTTGAAAAGTAGTTTTGTTCCGTCTGCTAGAGCTTGAAGAACTCCAAAAGGACCGGCGTATTCAGGTCCAATACGCTGTTGTATCCCTGCAGATATTTCTCTTTCTAACCATACAATTGCTAGTACACTTATTGTGATTCCCAATACAAGAATCAAAATAGGTACAAGTACCCATAGAATTCCATAGACCTCTTTTAAAGATTCCAATCCGGAAAAAGAATTGATATCTTGGACTTCCGTTGTATCAATTATCATTTCAACGATCAATTTCTCCCATAATGATATCTATGCTACCTAGTATTGTCATAATATCAGCCAATTTCATTCTTTTAACTAATTGAGGGAGAATTTGCAAATTGATAAAACCCGGTGGACGAATTTTCCATCTCCAAGGAAAACCATTCTGATCCCCTATTAGAAAAATTCCTAATTCTCCCTTGGGGGCCTCAACTCTTACATAAAGTTCTTGTTTCGGCAATTCAAAAGTCGGAGACGGTTTTTTACCAATGAATCGATATTCAAAATCATTCCATTCTGGCTCCTTTTCTCTATCAAAGCAGCGGATTTCTAAATTTTCATATGGCCCGCCGGGAATTCCTTCCAAAGCCTGTTGAATAATTTTTATGGATTCCATCATTTCACCAATTCGAACTAAATAACGAGCTAATGAATCTCCTTCTTTTTGCCATTGAACTTCCCAATCAAATTCCTCGTAACACTCATAATTATCAACTTTACGTAGATCCCATTGTATTCCGGAAGCCCGAAGCATCGGTCCTGATAAACCCCAATTTATTACTTCCTCTCTACCAACAACACCTACTCCCTCAACACGTTCTAAAAAAATTGGATTTCGCGTAATAAGTTTTTGATATTCAACAACCCTTGTTAAAAAATAATTGCAGAAATCAAAACATTTATCTATCCAACCATGAGGTAGATCAGCCGCTACTCCCCCGATACGAAAAAAATTATGCATCATTCTCATACCTGTCGCAGCTTCAAATAGATCATATATTAATTCTCTTTCTCTAAAAATATAGAAGAAAGGGGTTTGTGCACCAATATCTGCCATAAAAGGTCCCAGCCATAGTAGATGAGAAGCTATACGACTTAACTCCAACATAATTACTCGGATATAGCTGGCTCTTTTAGGTACTTGAATATTTCCCAATTGTTCCGGTCCGTTTACGGTTATTGCTTCTGTGAACATAGTAGCTAAATAATCCCAACGTGTTACATAAGGCAGATATTGTATAATTGTTCGATTTTCCGCAATTTTTTCCATCCCTCTGTGTAAATAACCCAATATTGGTTCACAATCAATAACATCTTCACCATCCAGAGTAACAATAAGTCGAAGAACACCATGCATTGATGGGTGGTGAGGCCCCATATTGACTATCATGAGGTCTTTTCTTGTAGCTGGGACATTCATAGGTTTTTCCTCGATTCATTCTTCCATGAATCGTTAAAAAAAAGTTCATCAAAATTCAAGATCTAATAAATCGAATAATTGAAAATGACTCTTGAAATTAACGAATTTGTGACTCCCGAATACCCAACTGATTTATTAATTTTTTATAACGTATTCTATTTTTCTTTGACAAATAAGACAGTAGTCGTTTCCGTTTTCCCAGAATTTTACGTAAACCTCTTTGAGATAAATAGTCTTTTGGGTGTAATTCAAAATGTGAAGTAAGTTTTCGTATCTTATTAGTGAAATTGAATACTTGAAATTCAACTGATCCGGTGTTTTCTTCTTCTTTTTTTTGTGAAATAACAGGTATAAATGAATTTTTTATCATAAAAAAATGAAATGAAACCTTTCCTCTCCCCCTCCTTTTTGATAGATATTTTTATTGATCAGTAATAGTAATGACACTAATTTTGAATTTTGTATATAAAATAATCTTAATTTACTTAAGAATTCTAAATTTAGAATTCTTAATTTCTTTTTTTTCAAAGAAAATGAATTCTAAAATTAACTATTATTATTAAGCAATCCAATTCAAATAGATATAAAAAAACTATATTTATGGATTCACAAAATAAAAAATCCTATTGTATACTTCAAAAAAAAATAAGACGATTTTGTTGATTCATTTTTCGATCTAATGGATACATCATTGAATTAATATCAATGCCACAATGCGTGTGCGCATATATTTTATATATATACGCATATATTTTATATATATATTATATATATTATATATATATTATATATATTATATATAATATATATATTTGTCTTCGCATACCAGATATGTTACGATAAATAGAAGAAAAATGTAGATTATCGAATTTTCAATGGTGGATACATATGTATCCTTACTATACTGAAACGGCTTCCATTATGGGTATCAAACCAATAGCGATTTATACAAGCTAAATCTTCTAATCGATAATTTGGCCAAAGAAAGAATTTTAAATTCATTAGTTTTTTTTTTTCTCTATCAAGATCTTTATTTTTAGCCAAAACTTGACAGCACTTATTTATTTTATTCTCATTATAATTTAATTTATTCTCATTGTAAAATATTTTGTTTTTATGCACACTATTTCTATTCCTAGGATTGAAACAAATTAGAATTCTCAATTCTCTACGACGTCTAGTGGACAAAATATTTTCAGGAACAAGCAAATCATAATGATTTATTTCTTTACGACTTTTTTCTGGGTTTCTTTGAAACATTTGAGGCTTACTCTTATGAATCAACGAAAGGCTTATGGTTTGATACATAAAAAATTGTTCATTGTTTTTTCTAGACAGGCGAACTGGTTCCATAAAAAATATTTCTTTTTCCAGCAATTCATTATTAAGAGTGAAATCCTTCTGATTATAAAACATCACCATATTCTCTAGATTTAGTTCTCCCCTTTGAATAGAGTCTATAAGAATTTTTTTTTTCTTTTTCAATCCAATCAGGAGACAATATACTTGGATATTATTCATCATTATTTCATCTAAGGAAGTAATAAAGTTTAAATGAAAACTCAAATACTTTCTTAGTAAGAAATCCCGTTCTACATTTAGATTTTGACTGTATTTATTTTTATTTATACTCTTAGCACCCTTTTTGTTGTCTAATCTTTCATAATATTTTTCAATATCTTTTTCTTGGTTTGAGAGAGATGATTTAAGATCTACTCGACTCGCGTATTCTGCTTTTGCTCGATTTCGAGTCTCTAACTCGAATTCAAGAGATTTTTTTTTTTTCTTTCCAGTAATGTTTTTAGTTTCACTAAGATTTTGATTTCCATAAAACTGGAAAAAAAGGAATTTTATTGGTATGATCCACGGATTCTTCTTATATGTATCATATAATCTCTCAAATTTCAAAAGGAACAAAAAATGCGAATTCGATATGGAATGATTTTGTGATATGGAATCATTTTGTATTTCTACATTCATTACCATCCAATCAAAATACTTTCTATCCAGATTTTTTTCCATATCTATAATAGCATCTTCTGCTATATAATTTTTGATAGAGATATCGCCCGTTATATCAAAAAATTCTTTTTTACGTGTGTTGTAATTATAAGAAATCGCTTGCTTTTTGTTTGCTTGGAATGGTGATCCATAAATATATGATTCTTTCTTATCTGCATAATTAATAAATTTATATGAGAAAAGATCATATCTATTTTGTTTTTTCATTTTTTTAAATTTTTTTTTTAATTTTAATTTTAATAAGTCTACTGGTTCTTTTTTGTAAAGAATTAATCGGGTTTTTTCATATGAATCGTATTCGGTTAAATCTTTATTTTGAGCCACACGATGTTCATTGATTCTATTTCTCCAGTTTTGTGGTACTAATCTAGACCATCTGCTCTGAGGTAAATCATATTGATAATGAACCTTTAACCAATTTGTCCATTGATTCATTACAGAATCGGGAAGGTTCTCATGTCTTAATTTGGAATGAAATATTCCTTGTATTCTACAAAAATAATTCTTTATTTCATTCTTAAGAAAAAAAGATCTTCCATGAGATTCAAAAATAGATCTTAACTTATACTTATTTAAGTTAGTAACTTGGATTTGCGATAATTTAAAAAATACATATGCTTGTGACAAAGAAGATACGTCATAAGAATTCTGTGAATTCGTATTCCTAATCTTGCGAGATTTGTGTATAATCGACATAAATGGAATTATACTTTGATTTGTTTTATCAATTCTTTCTGCATTTGTTTTTTTATTGTAAATGGATTTATTTATCATTTTTTTTGTTGATTCAAGAAAAAGTTGTACATTGGTCCTAGGAATACTAATGATAGATAGAAAGATATCTATGTATACCCGTTCCATGAAAAATTGAAAAAAAGAATACGATTTACGGGTTAATCGAACATTTCTTCTTTGTAATATTTGCAAAATATTTTTTTGTAATTCTAATCTTTTAGCATCATAAGTTGTTTTGTTCGAATTCAAATTTTTCTCTGAAGTTAGAACCCCCCCCTTTTTTTCTTTTGTCATTTGTTCTATTTCTTTTATGATTGTCTTTGTTTTAACATTAAGATCTTTTATCTTTTTTTCTGTCAATGAACAATAATTTGTCCAACTAATAGATTGAATTAGAACGGGTGATTCGTAAATCATTGGATTATTCTTACTGATTGTTGAATCTTTTTTGCTTTCACTCATTTCATCTATTTTTTTGAATCTAAATAGAATGCTTTTAAGAATACTTTTGATGGTCCATTTTCTTCTTTCTTTTGAGATGGTTAGAGACCCTTTTTTTCTTTTATTGAAAACTTTTAGAACTAGAAAAAAACTCTTTTTCAATTTTTTTTTCATTATTTTTTTGATTTTTTTAAAAATGGGATCAAAAAAATCAAAAAATGGTGAAAATGGATTCGGGATTTCATCAGAAAAGGGCGATTGGATTGGTATTCCACAAGCTGTTAAAAAGCAAAAGCTACTACTTTTCACGTTTTTTTTTTCAGTGTATCTTTTTTTTTTTTCAGTGGATCGTACCTTATATCTGTGCCAAGGTTTCAGACGAAAAGGAAATAAGATCATTATCTGAATACCCTCATTTGCCCATTCTCTTGGCAAATCATTTTCGGATACTGGAACGCCATGAAAGGTGCATCTAATATGCAATTCTCTTTTCCAATCCCTAAAATCTTCTGACCATTCGGGATTTTGAAATAAAAGTATACGAAGGATATTTTTAGTTATTATCAATGAAGGTAATATAATATATTTTCTAAGAATCGATTGGGTTATTAAAAAGAAACTTCTAACTATTTGACCATATCCATAACAAATGCCATCCCAGGTTTCTATTATTGCTCTCATTTTTTTTTCTTCGTCGTCTTTTTTCTGCTCTTCTTCTCTCTCTTTTGCTTCTAGCTCTCTCTCTTTTTCTTTTCTTTCTTCTTCTTCTCTCTCTTTTGCTTTTCTCTCTTCCTCTGTATAATCAGAAATTTCAAATTCTGTCTCTTTTTGCATCCCATTTTTGGACATAAAAAAGATTTTCATTGATTTGAAAATATCAAAAGAAAAGAACGAGGATTTTTCCATCCTGTCCAAAAAAAGGGGGGAATGGCCAGTTCTTGGAAAGAATTTCCAAGTCACTGTTTTACGCCTTTGAGCGCGTATAGATCCTCTGA